TAGAATAAAGATAGAATAAAGGATAAATCGAAGAATAAAAAAGGAGGAGTTATATATAACGGCTTTTTTAGTCCATAATGTATTTCAATCATAATGTATTTCAATCATAATGTATTTCAATGTATTTCATTAATCTAAGTGGAATAAGTAAAGTGGATTCCTTGTTGGTTAATCGAGTTACAACGAAAACCACACAATTGATGAAGGAAATGTCCGAATTGGTTTGATAATAAATAAGATCAATAAACTCAAGTTTTGTTGTTCTAGGCCATCGTATTCGACAGAAACAATGATAAATAAATACCAATACAGCAAAAAGGGGGGGGGGTCAAAAAAACAAATCAGAGAAAAATTATACAAAGTTATATACAAGCTGCGACCCCCCCATATGATATGGTATTTCTTTAATTGAATTTCATTTGATTAGACGGAAGTTCCTTAAAAAGTCCCGCTTTCTTTAAAATATTATGAACCGTTCCTGTAGGTTGAGCACCCCTTTCAAGGAAATATAGAATAACAGGAACATTTAAATAAGTTTGATTTTTTATTGGATCATAAAAACCCACTTTTCTAAGATCTTTTCCTTCTCTTCGGGATCGAACATCAATTGCAACGATTCGATAGATGGCTCATTGGGATAGATGTAGATAAATAACACCCCCCCTAGAACCGTATAAGAGGTTTTCTCCTCATACGGCTCGAGAAAAAATGATTTGATTCGAAGTTTTGTCTATGTATGCAATTCTAATAAATTAAATGACAAATGGGCCTAAAAAATCAATTAGACTATGATTTCGATTTCAGTCTTTTCTTTCTTCCTGAGAAGAAAGAAAGAAACCATCCGTACTCATAACTCAAGTTGGATAACTCTTCAAATAGTTCAAAGGAAAAATTTTGAGTCCATTTTATTTATTGAGTAGTCTTTACCCCCTTCTGTTGAGTCTCATTTTATTTATTGAGTAGTCTTTACCCCCTTCTGTTAGTCTGATCCCGTTAGTGAAACTCTCGAGAGAATTGTAAAGGGTATTTACTTGTTCGTAGATACTTTAATCCTTAATTTTAAATCATTGGGTTTAGACATTACCTCGGCGCTTCTTAATTCTTTCAAAATGGCAGCAACATACCCCTTTTGAGTTATTTCTAGCAAAGAATCGTACAATTCCCGCGCGATGCACCTTGAATCAAAAAAGTTTGATCAATCCGACCAAGTTTTGCTTTTGAATTGGAAACTTGGACAAATCGGATCCTTTTTATAATTTATATATATATAGAAGATATATTTACGAAGTTGTTCCAATTAATTGGCATTAACCCTAGATCCTTTTCCCCCAGAAATGGATTAACCCGTTCTACCCGAGCTCCACCGTAGACTATTTACAACCCAACATTTTTTGTTGGGTTCAAGTGTAACAGAACAAACAATGTCGAGCCAAGAGCACCCTCATTCCTAGACAAATGGAAAGTGGTGGGTTTTTAATCCACAACGGACCGTGTCCTTCAAGTCGCACGTTGCTTTCTACCACATCGTTTCAAACGAAGTTTTACCATAACATTCCTCTAATTTGGAACCGGTATGGAATTGATTCAATCATGGAATCATGAATAGTCATCGGTTCTGCTCTACATAGACTCTGACTACGAAAATCAAAATAAAAAAATACGGTCAATTAAAATTTGAAATTAAATAATGAAAGGATTACAAATTTACAAAAACCAAAAAATTATTGTCATTGAAATAAAACTATACATACTTTATAAACTAAACATTTCCTCATATAAAATGAGGAAATGATTGATATGTATTTTGTTTAAAATGGGGTTGGGTAATATTTCAATAATCGACTCTTATCATAAAATGAATAACAAAGCATAGAATAAATCCCCCCTGCCTCAATCGTTACATAGATTCCCAATTTTAAATTAGATCAAAACGCAAAATACCTAAATAAAACGAGATTTAAAGAAAAAACATACATTTATTGTCTCTATTACATATTTCTATATGATAATGATATGGAACTTAATCATTTGTTAATGAGATTCAAACAGACACAGATATTTAAATTAATATGGATTGACTCCTAACCACCCCCGACTTCTTTATATGGAAATAATTAAACATAAAAATGGGAATAATGGAACATAAAAAACGGATATACGCTGGGACGGAAGGATTCGAACCTCCGAATAGCGGGACCAAAACCCGTTGCCTTACCGCTTGGCCACGCCCCATTTGAATTTCTAATCTACGCCAAGAAACAATAATATTGGTATTGGTTGTTTGTCAACTCTAGTACAAATATCCTATATATCTATCGAATAGATTGGTACTGGGATTTTGATACATATAGATATAAAATTCAACTTAATTTATTGATCATTACATAGAATTCAATTAAGATATTGTATGAAAGTATGATTTCTTCTATTCTCCTTTGAGAATTGGAGGATTTTTGGTTGGGTGGATTCAAAAAAAAAGAAGGATTTTTTGTTTACCTTA